TACTTTTTCTTGATTTTCCATTTTATGGATTTTATGGCGGGTTTGATAGAAAGAATTAGGAATAGTTTGCTTTGGTGATTAATAATCGGGATTGGATATCTAGAATATTTTTTATGTCCCACCAGGACTGAATAATGAGAGACTCTTATGTCTCTACTACCCGCTGAAAAACGAAGACTAAGGACTAAGCTTGAGTTTAAGCCCTTTATCGGATTTGAACCGATGACTTACGCCTTACCATGGCGTTACTCTACCACTGAGTTAAAAGGGCCCATTCTTTTTTAATTCATGAATTAGCCATCTTCCATTACGAGTTTATGGCATATATGCATCTATATATATATACCATATGTATATTCGATATATGTGCTATATGTACATATATATGCATATGCACTCATTCAAGGACAATAAATTTGATTTGCCTTTTGCCTAATAATAATATAATAAGTGCGTCAAATTATTCTTATTTTTTTTTTAGTAAATAAAAATGCAGTGAATTGTTTCAAGACCAATATCATTTCTGATCAGTCAGAATAAGATTGGCTTGATTAATATGTGTACCAATCCGACATCGACATAAAGAAATTCAAGATATTTTGATGGAATCATGTGATAATGGAATTCGATTTATACCCTGAACCGAATTCTCATAAAAAAGAAAAAAGAAAATTTCTACCGTTTTTGACTTTTCTGGTTTAGTCTGAGATATGCCTATCTCATCTGAACGATGAACGAATCAATAAGTTCAAATTGAAGAAATTAAATTAAATGAGTTTTTACCCCCTTCTTTTCTGGCGGACCAAGCATTGCCTGAACTGAAGGAATCCTATACTTCGTTTATAGTTTATATATATAAATTAGGTTCATTCATGAACCATCCAAATAAAATAAAAAAAATTCGAAATTCTATTCTATAGAATCCTAAACATAGGAAAGACTATTCGGATCTACTCATATCATTACATTAGATTATATTGACAATTCCAAAAAACTACTCATACTATCATGATAGTATGATGACGGTCGGGCCGATATGCCCCTATCGTCTAGCGGTTCAGGACATCTCTCTTTCAAGGAGGCAACGGGGATTCGACTTCCCCTAGGGGTATGGTACTACGAAAGAAAGTTGATCATGGATTAGATTATCAATAAACCTAGAATTAAGTCTTCCTGGGTCGATGCCCGAGCGGTTAATGGGGACGGACTGTAAATTCGTTGGCGATATGTCTACGCTGGTTCAAATCCAGCTCGGCCCAAAAGTTTGCCGCCCCATGAATATGATATAACCAATTTGTTCTACAGAAATATCCAAATCCAATAAGTAGAAATAAAGAGAAAGAGTCCATTTTTTTTGCTCTATTCATATATATTTATATTTTTCTCATCCGTTTTGATCTTTCTAAGGATTTAGATTGATGATCCTTAAGTATCAAGAAAGAAAAAGAGTCCTTAAAAAATGGATTATACATTGTAGGCAATAACCAATGGTTACTAATAATCTATAGTCAGCCATGTTGATATCAGTATATCATTCATGTCTCGTTTACAACACAACAAAAAGAATATTTTTATGAAACAAACCCTATGTATGTCATCATAGACCTCACCGGGATTGTAGTTCAATTGGTCAGAGCACCGCCCTGTCAAGGCGGAAGCTGCGGGTTCGAGCCCCGTCAGTCCCGAACTAGGACCATCAATTCATCTCTCTATTCTCTGTGAAAAGGGAGCAGGCACCAAGATCTAATTCCCTCCAGGTGGGGGATCTTTTTTCTTTTGCTTTTTGTTTCGTATTTATCATCAGACAAATCCAGTATCGATTGATGGGGTGGAAACATAGGTGGATTGGTACAAGCGGCAGTATTACTATATTAAAATGAAATTAAGTATGAAAAATGAAATTAAGTATGGAAAGAGATATTCGTTTAACTTTCCTTTTCGATTGTTCTTGATCAATGAAATGGAATAGGATGCCAATATTTTTATCAGGAGTACATACACAAATTGTATTGGTTTATCGTACGATACAGAATGCACTTACCATAATTACCTAGGCAGAATACTTTTCGGGTTAAATTACACTCTTTCTAGTTCTGACTTTGGTTGTGTATTCTCAATTACTAATTGGAAACAATCTATTTCATTCTCATTCAAATTTCCCATTTTCTTTTTTTTTTTTTAGTCAATTTGTTGGAATATTAAATAAATCTTTTATACTTAACCTGCTCTTTTTCCATCTCACCTCTACTCTTTGGATATGTGTGACCCGTAGAATAGCGGTCATATGCTATTTCATACGGTAATTGTATGTATAAGTATAAAGAAGACGGTAGGTTATAGAAAAAAGTGGAAAAGTATGAGATGCAAAATTCAATGGGATTCTTTATTGGATCACAGGAATCCCGTTTTTGATTATTTATGGATAATGGATAAAAGATTTTCCTATGTTATTATACTATTCAATTCTCGACGATGAATCTATTTGATAGATCAGATATTATTATTCATAATATTGATCCGATTCAGTATCTCAATTCATCCCATTGAATTTACAGGAGTTAAATTTCTCATCTCTATGGGATTAGATCCCGAGTTATTGTGAAACAAAAAACAATGAGATTATGGAAGTAAATATTCTCGCATTTATTGCTACTGCACTCTTTATTCTAGTTCCTACTGCTTTTTTACTTATCATCTACGTGAAAACAGTTAGTCAAAATGATTAATTTAACTGAAACTTGAATTATTAGTTCTTATCAATGATTGAAGAAATGAAAGAAAGGGATTCAAACTCCAAGTCTTAAATGAAACGATCGGGGGTGGAATTCAGAAGTCTCTGAGTATAGTATGGTAGTAAAGAACTAGAATAATATTCTAGTTCTTTACTACTATCTAATCCACTATTCTATAGTTGTATAGTATTTTTTATTTAAAGTTGTATACAGTTATTTTTTTATATAGATGACAATATACATGTCATATATTAGATGTACGTTTAAATTAAATAACACTCCATTTTCTCTTCTTCAATAGATCAATTTGTGTTTGTGTGGATTTCGATTAATCCAAAGAAAATAATCGAAGATCAATTCTTCTAATTCCTAGGTTTCTTTTAATTTTATATAGTAGGACATGACATATGGCCGTCGAAAGAATCAATAGAAAAAGAATAGTATGTCCATATACTATAGAAAAAAAGAAAAAAAAATAGAATAGGGATTCATTTTTCTCATTGTAATATTCATTATTCTGTTAAGAATTGGTCCATTAAAATAGAATATTTAGGAAGAATTCAGTTGGAAAAAAATTTCCTATTATGTTATGTGTAGATTTGAATCTCGGAATATAACTATGAATAATCATTCATTCTTTAATCAAATGATTATTATTCATTATTGTATTTTCTTGTTCATTATTGTATTCCAATATAATTTGTAAAGAGAAACGTTTTTTTAAGGCTTCGCAAAACGATCAATTTAAGAATTAATAATTAATACAATTTGATTACTTAATTGATTACTCAATGAGTACTACCCCTAGAGTCCACTCCTTCCCCATACTACAAGTGAAAGGGAAAAGGAAAAGACCACCATTAAAGCAGCCCAAGCGAGACTTACTATATCCATGTTGAATTATGCCCCTATCTCTATGAAGGAATTATTCCATTATTGATCAATAATCATAGTGGAATTAATAGCGCATAGTCAAAAAGGATTCTGACTTAAGGCTATTAATCCAATGAATCCACCCATAACAAGTAAGATAGATAACTATTTATCAGATAGTTCGATTTCCCCTTTGATCTAAACCTTTATTGTCTGTGAAAGAATCGGGAGACGGTACCACTATTACATACATTTGTTTTTTGTTATTTTCTAATCCCCCCTTGACTTGAAAAGACAAAGAAAATTTTTTCTTCAACTTTAGCTTTTTACTATATATACTATATATTTTACTGTACTATATAAGATAAGAATATTAAGAATAAAAGAAAAGGCGAACAGCCCCATTCTGTTTGAATGTCTGAGCACTCAGAGCTTTTAGTGAGCCTGGATATAAAGTATTTTCAGTCCTTTCCACAACTCCTAAATGGATTTCCCATTAGATTAGCCTTTCTAATCTAATTCCAAATAGAATCAGTAGACACTACCTTAGTATAGTATAGGTGGTGTAATATAAGTAGGAAGTTTTGATAGTCTTTCGTATAATGCTTTCTCCTAGAAGAAAAAAGGGGGAGTCCTTTAGTTTAGGAACCCTTATAAGATTTCCAACGTATTACTTTGATAGTTCTGAATCCCAAAATTTGACTCTCACTATTTAGTTGATTCAATTTTTTTATCAAAAAAATGACTTGAAACAATCATTAATAAGCGAACATTGTTTCATCCCTATTGGTTGGTATCATTAAATGGACAGTTTTTTAGAGAATCTATGTATTCTAAAAATCAAGTATCAACAGGCCTAGTCTTTTGTTCCTGCTTCTGCGGGTCAAGAATTCGTCGAACAATTAATAGGATAAGAAATTCCAAGTTTTTTGTTGATTAGGCGACACCCAGATTTGAACTGGGGATAAAGGATTTGCAGTCCCCCGCCTTACCACTTGGCCATGCCGCCAAATCTGATCCAAAATGAATAAAAATATTATCCATATTCTATTATTAAATTCTATTATTAATTCTTTTGGAAATTACTGAGAACCCCTCACCCCTTTTTTTATTTGGATTTTGAATCCCATTATACTTAATTCCCTTTCCTTTCCAAAAATGAATCTCTATTCTTTATTGAATCTCGTTTAGATTATTCTCTTCGATTGATTGTATCTCAAAACACACATACCACTTAAAAACTTCCTTTCTTTCTATTGAAAAAAAAAAAGAAAAATGGATTTCCGGTCACAGACTGAAAAATTCAGGACAAACTGTGTTTCCTTAATTGTATAAGAAAAAAAGCAAATCGATTTACGACTAATCAGTATAAATTATTTTGAATAATAGATCATTTTCAATTTCCATTATAACAATATATATGTGTATATGTAAACCCCAGAACAGAAATTATGACACAGATATCGTATCGTATCGAGTGGAGTCTCCCCCTTATGCACATATCCCTATAGAAAAAAACCGTCGTGCTTGAATTTTTCATTGAATAAATATATTGAATAAAAAATGAGAATTGTAATCATAGTGTGACCCCATCTATGTTTAGGTTGCTCAAAAAAATAAAACTACAATATCAAGGATACGATATGAAGATAGCTAGATAACTATATCGGCATACGTCTAATAAATACTATTTTTATTATACAATTCAATCGTATTCTCGAAATTCTACTAGAAAAAAAAAGAATCCGTAAAGGAAATTGGAATTCTTTTTTTTTTTTAACATTTAAAAATTAAATAAATTCAAATTAAATAAATTAAGTGTGCTAAAAAACTCTATCCTACCCCCAATTCAATTATTCTGTCTTTATCGTATTCAATTCATATCAATCATAAAAAGTAGATTAAATTCTGAATCCATTTATTTTTTTGCTACCCAACCTATTGATCCTAATATCAACATAGGTAAAATGGGATCAATTTAGATATTCTATACAAGACTCTATAAGTGTTTGTGTGGTAAGTGACAGGATTTTTTCCGGAATGTTTTATCAACTCATTTCCATTTGTACTTGTCGCAAATTGGAACTTGCGTCAAAAATATTCTTAATTCCTTCGTCTCCTTTCACTTCATACGTATGAATAAAATAAATGTATGGAGTTGGCTAAAATTTTATGTGATTCAGTAAACAAAATATGCATTCCATCATTTCTAGATCGATTCGTATGGCTCGATGAAGAGTGAGGAATTTTTCGATAAAGAGGAAACTTAAGATTAAGATGATTCGGGATGGAAATGAGGGAATGTACACAATACCTGGATTTAATCAGATCCAATTTGAGGGATTTTGTAGGTTCATTAATCAGGGCTTGATGGAAGAACTTCAGAAGTTTCCAAAAATTGAAGATACAGATCAAGAAATTGAATTTCAATTATTTGTGGAAACATATCAATTGGTAGAACCCTTGATAAAAGAAAGAGATGCTGTGTATGAATCACTCACATATTCTTCTGAATTATATGTACCCGCGGGATTAATTTGGAAAACGAATAGAGCTATGCAAGAACAAACCATTTTTATTGGAAACATTCCTTTAATGAATTCGTTGGGAACTTCTATAATAAATGGAATATACAGAATTGTAATCAATCAAATATTGCAAAATCCCGGTGTTTACTACCGTTCAGAATTAGACCATAACGGAATTTCTGTTTATACCAGTACTATAATATCAGATTGGGGAGGACGATTGGAATTAGAAATTGATAGAAAAGCGAGGATATGGGCGCGCGTGAGTAGGAAACAAAAAATATCTATTCTAGTTCTATTATCGGCTATGGGTTCGAATCTAAGAGAAATTCTAGATAATGTTTGTTACCCTGAAATTTTCTTGTCTTTCCCAAATGATAAGGAAAAAAAAAAGATTGGGTCAAAAGAAAATGCTATTTTGGAGTTTTATCAACAATTTGCTTGTGTAGGCGGGGATCCCGTATTTTCTGAGTCCTTATGTAAGGAATTACAAAAGAAATTTTTTCAACAAAGATGTGAATTAGGAAGGATTGGTCGACGAAATACGAACCAGAGACTGAATCTTGATATACCCCAGAAGAATACATTTTTGTTACCACGAGATGTATTAGCTGCTGCGGATCATTTGATCCGAATGAAATTTGGAATGGGTACGCTTGACGATATGAATCACTTGAAAAATAAACGTATTCGTTCTGTAGCGGATCTGTTACAGGATCAATTCGGATTGGCTCTTGCTCGTTTAGAAAATGGGGTTCGAGGAACTATATGTGGGGCAATCAGGCATAAATTGATACCGAATCCTCAAAATTTGGTAACTTCAACTTCATTAACAACCACTTATGAATCGTTTTTCGGCCTACACCCTTTATCTCAAGTTTTGGATCGGACTAATCCATTGACCCAAATTGCTCATGGGCGTAGGTTGAGTTATTTGGGTCCTGGGGGGTTGACAGGGCGAACTGCTAGTTTTCGGATACGAGATATCCATCCTAGTCACTATGGACGTATTTGCCCAATTGATACGTCTGAAGGAATCAATGTTGGACTTATTGGATCTTTAGCTATTCATGTAAGGATTGGTCATTGGGGATCTATAGAGAGTCCCTTTTATGAAATATCTGAGAGATCAAAAAAGGCACAGATGATTTATTTATCGCCAAGTAGAGATGAATATTATATGGTAGCAGCAGGAAATTCTTTGGCCTTGAACCGGGGTATTCAAGAAGAACAGGTTGTGCCAGCTCGATACCGTCAAGAATTCCTAACTATTGCATGGGAACAGATTCATCTTAGAAGCATTTTTCCCTTCCAATATTTTTCTATTGGAGCTTCTCTCATTCCTTTTATTGAGCATAATGATGCAAATCGAGCTTTAATGAGTTCTAATATGCAACGTCAAGCAGTTCCGCTTTCTCGATCGGAAAAGTGTATTGTTGGAACTGGACTGGAACGTCAAACGGCTCTAGATTCTGGGGTTTCAGCTATAGCCGAACGGGAGGGAAAGATCATTTATACTGATACTCACAAGATCATTTTCTCAAGTAATGGAGACACTATGAGCATTCCATTAGTTATGTATCAACGTTCTAACAAAAATACATGTATGCATCAAAAACCTCAGGTTCCGAGGGGTAAATGCATTAAAAAGGGACAAATTTTAGCAGACGGTGCGACTACAGTTGGTGGGGAACTCGCTTTAGGAAAAAACGTATTAGTAGCTCATATGCCATGGGAAGGTTACAATTCTGAAGACGCAGTACTAATTAGTGAACGTTTAGTATATGAAGATATTTATACTTCTTTTTACATTCGGAAATATGAAATTCAGACTCATGTGACAAGCCAAGGTCCTGAAAGAATCACTAAGGAAATACCACATTTAGAGGATCGCTTACTCCGCAATTTAGACAGAAATGGAATTGTGATGCTTGGATCTTGGATAGAAACAGGTGATATTTTAGTAGGTAAATTAACGCCTCAGACAGCGACCGAATCGTCGTATGCTCCGGAAGATAGATTATTACGAGCCATACTCGGCATTCAGGTATCCACTGCAAAAGAAACTTCTCTAAAATTATCTATAGGTGGAAGGGGTCGAGTTATTGATGTGAGATGGATTCAGAAAAGGGGTGGTTCCATTTATAATCCAGAGATGATTCGTGTATATATTTCACAAAAACGTGAAATCAGAGTAGGTGATAAAGTAGCCGGAAGACATGGGAATAAAGGTATCATTTCCAAAATTTTGCCTAGGCAAGATATGCCCTATTTGCAAGATGGAACACCTGTTGATATGGTCTTCAACCCATTAGGAGTACCCTCACGAATGAATGTAGGGCAGATATTTGAATGCTCGCTCGGGTTAGCGGGGGATCTGCTAAAAAGACATTATAGAATAGCACCTTTTGATGAGAGATATGAGCAAGAGGCTTCGAGAAAACTAGTGTTTTCTGAATTATATTCAGCCAGTAAGCAAACAAAAAATCCATGGGTATTTGAACCCGAGTATCCGGGAAAAAGTAGAATATTTGATGGAAGAACAGGGGATCCTTTTGAACAACCTGTTCTAATAGGAAAACCCTATATCTTGAAATTAATCCATCAAGTTGATGATAAAATCCATGGGCGTTCCAGTGGACATTACGCACTTGTTACACAACAACCCCTTAGAGGAAGGGCCAAGCAAGGGGGACAACGAGTAGGAGAAATGGAAGTTTGGGCTCTAGAGGGATTTGGTGTTGCTCATATTTTACAAGAGATGCTTACTTATAAATCTGATCATATTAGAGCTCGTCAAGAGGTACTTGGTGCTACAATTGTTGGAGGAACAGTACCTAACCCCGAAGATGCTCCAGAATCCTTTCGATTGCTCGTTCGAGAACTACGATCTTTGGCTCTGGAACTGAATCATTTCCTCGTATCTGAAAAGAATTTCCAGATTAATAGGAAGGAAGCTTGATCTGAATGAATCAGAATTTCTATTCTATGATCGACCAGTATAAACATCAACAACTTCGAATTGGACCAGTTTCTCCTCAACAAATAAGGGCTTGGGCTACCAAAATACTACCTAATGGAGAGATAATTGGTGAGGTGACAAAACCGTATACTTTTCATTACAAAACCAATAAACCGGAAAAAGATGGATTGTTTTGTGAAAGAATCTCTGGACCTATAAAAAGTGGAATTTGTGCTTGTGGAAATTATCGAGTGATTGGGGCTGAAAAAGAAGACCCGAAGTTTTGTGAACAATGCGGGGTGGAGTTTGTTGATTCTCGGATACGAAGATATCAAATGGGATACATCAAACTCGCATGTCCAGCGACTCATGTGTGGTATTTGAAACGTCTTCCTAGTTATATCGCGAATCTTTTAGATAAACCCCTTAAGGAATTAGAAGGCCTAGTATACTGTGATGTGTGATTTGATCAAAATTTGCATTTTACAGATTCGAAAACTGTCATCCCATTCAATCTGATTATTGGGATGTCCCCGTTCTGACATGTGTCTTGGAAGGACTAACATGAAGCTCAGAATGTTGGGTGTATTCAATACTTCCATTCCAAACAAACAAACAAACAAAAGGGGAATTGATCCATGGTCGATTCCCGTAACAGATAAATAGGAATTACTAGTTATACCTCGTGAAAACAAAATACTTTCTTCGTGGAATTAACCATTCCATTTCTTTGAGAGAGCGATTCTGTTGAAGCAAGTAAATATGGCATGGTTACATTACAGGAGTTTATATATCCCATATATGCTTCAAAGGATATCGTGGTATAAGCATGACCATCGAGGTGAGTAGAGACCTAAAAGATCGAATGGGACGATATATAGACAAGTAAATCCTTTATGAGTCCC